AGAATATTTCTGTTATGTCCCAGGACAAAAAATTTGTGAATAATGAGACATGAGGAGGACTACTATGTCACTACAGGTGGACTACTCCTAATACGTGCAATTAGTCATTTTGCTAATCAATAAATGTTCAACTTCCTAACTTAACTATAAGTCAGAATAATCAGAATTCGTTATAATGGTGGTTATCCTTTTCTTTTTAGAAAAAATAATAGAGATATTTTCCGCTGAAAAACGAAGGCTAAAACTTGAGTTTAGTGGAAAAAAAGCCCTTTATCGGATTTGAACCGATGACTTACGCCTTACCATGGCGTTACTCTACCACTGAGTTAAAAGGGCCATTTTATCCAATTCATGAATTAGCCATTTTTTTTCCATTATGAGTCTACTGCATATATGTATATACGTACTATATGTACATAATATATACGTATATGCATAGGAGTTCATTCAGGAACAATAAATTGGATTTACTCCAAAAGTAGATAAGATTATTATTTTGAATTTTTGAAAAAAAAAAATTAAAAAAAAATCATAACATAAAAGTAGGAAAGATTTTTTGGATCTAGTCATACCATTAGACTATATTGACAATTCCAAAAAACTGCTCATACTATCATCATAGTATGATGATGGTCGGGCGTATATGCCCCTATCGTCTAGTGGTTCAGGACATCTCTCTTTCAAGGAGGCAGCGGGGATTCGACTTCCCCTGGGGGTAGGGTACTATGAAAGGAAGTTGATCATAGATTATCGATAAGCCTAGAATGAATTCTTCCTGGGTCGATGCCCGAGTGGTTAATGGGGACGGACTGTAAATTCGTTGGCAATATGTCTACGCTGGTTCAAATCCAGCTCGGCCCAATAATTCACCGCTCCATGAATATGATATAACCAATTTGTCTTCCATAAACGGAAATGCCTAATCCGTAGAAATAAAGAGAAAGGATCAATTTTTTTTCTCTATCCCTATTTTTCTCTTTCTGATCCTTCTAAGGATCTAATTCATGATACTTTACTTAATTAAGTAAAGTATCATGAAAAGCAAACAAAAAAGTTTAGTTCTTTTTTCTCATTGAAAGATTGATTATCCACTTTTGGCCGTAAAATAATTATTGGTTACTAGTAATCCGTGTCACTCTCGCTATAGCCCATATTATATGTGGATATGATATCAGTATATCATTCCTGTCTTTCTTACAATACGACGACTAGGACTAGAATGTTCTTATGATTACATTAAGAATATGTATGCCATACACCTCGCTGGGATTGTAGTTCAATTGGTCAGAGCACCGCCCTGTCAAGGCGGAAGCTGCGGGTTCGAGCCCCGTCAGTCCCGAACTAGGATCCGGTGAATTTATCAATTCATCTCTCTCTTTTCACGGAAAAGGGGGACAGGAAGCAAGATCTAATCCCCAGTGGGGATCCTTATTTCTTTTGTTTTTTATTTCGCATTTATCATCACACAAATATGGATATGGGAATTTCAAATCTTTCCACTACTCCCGATTGATAAAGGAGAGACATATCATATGTACATTAGTACAATCGGTGGTATTACTATATTCAGTATTTTAAGAGATACCATCCTCGTCTTACTTTCTTTTTCGATTGTTCTTGATCAATGAAATGGAGTAGAGTGATCCTATTTTACCGGGAGTACATACAAAAATGGTATTCGTTTATTGTACGATGGACAATGAACTTAACATAATTACCTCGACAGAGTACTTTTCAGGTTAAACCACACTTTTTCTAGTTCTGACTTTGTTTGTGTATCCTCAATGACTAATTGTAAACAATCTATCTCATTCTCATTCAAATTGCAGACATCGTTTTTGATGTATGCATTCCAGTACAAATAAATACAAGAAAGAGGATACTAATAAAATAAAAGAAAAGACCGAGCAAGGACCCTTTTCAGTAAATTTGTTGGAATATTTGATCTTTTTTATTTAATCCCTTTTTTTCCATCTCACCTCGTTTGGGTCTGTGTGTGCCCCATAGAATACCGGTCATATAATACCTCATAATTGTAAGTATAATACACAGGAAGGAGAGTTGTATAAGATAAGGAAGACAGTAGGTTATAGAAAATAAAAAGTGGAAGAGGATGAAAAATCCAATGGGATTCCTGATCCAATAAAAAATCCCATTTCGTAATTAGTATGGATAAAGGATCTTCCCATGTTATACTATTCAATTCTCGACGATGAATCGATTTGATAGATCAGATATTGTTATTCATAATATTGATCCTATTCAGTATCATCAGGATCAATTCATCCCAATGAATTTACAGGAGTTAAATTTCTCATCTCTATGGGATTACATCCCGAGTTATTGCGAAGAAAAAAAAAATAATGAAATTATGGAAGTCAATATTCTCGCATTTATTGCTACTGCACTGTTCATTCTAGTTCCTACTGCTTTTTTACTTATTATCTACGTAAAAACAGTCAGTCAAAATGATTAATTTGAATCTGAATTATTAGTTCCTATCAATCCTTTTTTCAATGATTGAAGAAATGAAAGAAAGGGATTAAAAGAAAATTCCAAGTCTTAAATGAAATGATCTGGTTGGAATCATAAAATGTGGTAGAAAGGACTATATATAGTCCTTTCTACCACATTTTAGAGTATTTTATATTATCTAATATTGTATACAATGATATTATCATATAAAGTTGTATTGTATACAGATATAGACTTTATCTAAATGGAGGGTTTATATAGATCAATTTACAATATGTATGTATATGATGTATTAGATGTACATCTAATCTAAATAGTGGACTAGTACATCGAAATAGCAGTCTAATTCTATTTTTTTTTTTCGCTACATCCACTCGATTTCGATCAACCCAAAATAATCGAAGGCCAATTCTTCTAATTCCTAGGTTTCTTATAATTTTATATATAGGTTCCGGTATCCATCAAAAGAATCAATAGAGGAAGAATAGTATAGGAATATACTATAGCAAAAGAAAACCAAGGAATTTTTTTGATTTCCCATCCCAAGAAGTCATTGATTGAGCCATTAACAGATCATTTACGAAGTTCTATGGTAACTTCTTCAGATTTTGAAAGGAAGTAGATTAGTAAAGGGGACTCGGACCATTTTTCATGCTTAAACATGACATGAGATGAGTCAAAAAAGCATAAAAAAATCTCTAGGAGTCTAAAATGTTAAATGTATGATATGTGGTGTATCACTCAGCGGAAGAAAGATCAAATTTTATTATGTGTAGAACCTCTTTGGACAACCACTAGTCACTTCCAGTATAAAGTAAGTATCGTCGTAATCTAATAGCAGAACGATTTGTTCTTAGAACAGTGAAAGTAAAGAAAGAGAGAAACAAATAAAGAAAAAACTAGGGATTGGTTTTTTCTCATTGTAATATCCATAATTCTGGTAAGAACAGGTTTATCCAAACAGAATATTTAGGAGGAATTCGGTTGGAAAAAATTTCCTATCATGCGTAGATTTGAGTTTTGAAATACAACTAAACTATAGTAATCATTCGTTGTTTGATCGAATGGTTATTATTCATTATTGTCTTTCCAGTATAATTTTGAAAGAAAGACAAGCTTTTTAAAAATAAAGCTTCGAAAAACGATCAACGCAAAACGATCAATTAAACAATTGATACAATTCGATTACTCAATCGATTACTCAATCGATTACTCAATCAATTATTAATATACCTAGAGTCCACTCCTTCCCCATACTACGAGTGAAAGGGAAAATGTAAAGACTACCATTAAAGCAGCCCAAGCGAGACTTACTATATCCATGTGAATTATATCTCCTATTTCTATGAAGGAATTATTCCATTATTGATCAATAATCATAGTAGAATCAATGGCGAAGAGTCAAAATAGGATTCTGACTTAAGGCTATTGATGAACCAATTCAATGAATCCACTCGTAACAGATTCTTTATAGGATTTCTGGTAGAATTGGGAAGTATTAAGTAAAAATATGATACACACACCCTTTCCTTGCAAATTGCAAAGGAATGCTCCTAATGGAACATGTGGGAATAGTAAGACCTATTGTTTGTTTTGTTACCTTTCTTTCATAAGCAAAAATAAAAAAAAAAATATATCATCAAGATAGATAACTATCTATTGGATACCTACATTTCCTATTTGATCTAAGGCTTACTGTCTTTCTTTCTGTGAAAGAATGGGGAGACATCACTACCATTATTACATACATTTTTTTTGTAATCCCCTTACACGACCAAAGAAATCTTTTTTTTTTTTTTTACTTTTACTCTGTTATTCTATAAGATAAGAGCCGACCAACCATCCTGATTGAATGTTTGAGTACTCGGAGTCTCTCGTAAGTATGGATACAAAGTATCTTCAGTCCTTTCCACAGCTCCTAAATTGATTTCCCATCAGCCTATCCAATCTAATTCCAGACAGAGTCAGTAGACCCTACGTTAGTGTAGGTAGTGTAAGATAATTAGGAAGTCTTGATAGTCTTTCGTATAATCTTTTCTTCAATCCTAGGAGCAAAAATGGAATGTCCTTTAGGAACCTTTGGATACCAAGATTTCTGACCTCTTACTTTCGTAGTTCTGGAATTAATAAGTAAGCCTTACCTCATCCCTATTGGTATATCTGTTTGGGCCGCTACCCAGAACCCAAACAGAGCCAGATTTTGAGAAAACAACTTACAGTCTTTTATAGAACTATGTATTCTATAAATCAAGTATCGACAAGCCCCGTCCTTTGCCTTTGCTTATGCAGGGCAGGGCAAGAATTTGTCGAGTTCTATTCTATCAGTAGAATAATAAATTCTAAGTATTTTGTTGATCAGGCGACACCCAGATTTGAACTGGGGATAAAGGATTTGCAGTCCCCTGCCTTACCGCTTGGCCATGCCGCCAAATCCGATCCAAAATCGATGAAAATATTATTCATCCACATTTTATTACTAATTGTTTCTTTTTTCAGAGGGGGATTACTGAACCCTTTTTTTCTTT